AATCGATTAGTAGTATGCCTGAGATTGCCATAAGAACTTCCCCCTCTTGAAAACTGACTAATCAAACAAAGGGGGTCACTTTTTTTTATGAGGGTAGGGAGTTTGGGTTGGTGTGAGGTGTACCGCACTTTGGGTACAAGATCGGAAATTCCATTCTCTTTTTTACCATCTAAAATCGAAGAAAAGAAAGAAGGGCGAGATAAACAAATAAAGAGCTAACTTTCTTTATTATTATGTAAGATTAGAAGGTGCAAAATGAATCGGCGCAGGAGCTGCTACAATTGCTTCAGCGGGAGCTGCTGCCGGTATTGGAAATGTTTTCAGTTCCTTAATTCTGTTGCGAGAAATCATTCATTGGCAAAACAATTATTTGGTTATGCTATTTTGGGATTTGCTTTAACCGAAGCTATTGCCTTGTTTTCCTTAATGATGGCCTTCTTAATCCTCCCTGTCTTTTAGAAAAAAAAAAGAAAAGAGTGGAAGCGGGCTAGTCCCCGAAAATGCCCGGTACTTTAGCGTTGGGGACAAGTAAGATTATTATCAGGTTTATCCGCCATCGTTATCACAAATTGAATATCCTGTTAATGTGCCAGCCCTAGCCCGTCTTGCTCTTCCAATTCCATTTCGAGAGTCATCATAGCTCTTTTGGACTTATACATGCAGCACCCTTTTATCTTTCGGCATAGACCCTTCTTCCTCCTTGCGATGCAAAGGCAATGTCAGGGAGGGCGAGAGAAGGGGAGCACGTATGGGTGGTATGAAAGCCATAAGCGGAGGCATGGGTCTTTCTCACGAAGATGCGAAGCCTAGAGATGAGTCTATTCCAAATTGACTGAAAAATCTGGGGTAGGAGGCTTGATGACAGGTGATAAGGTGAGGAAAAGCGAAGTCAAGCCTGACCTAAGAAAAGACTGGTTCTCAACCACAGCAGAATGAGGTTTTTTCCTTTACCGATACCTATTTTTGCGTCTTTCTTCCGGAAACTTACGAGATGCTATTTTTCCAGGGAGTCCGACTCTTCAATCGAAAAAAAGACGGTCGTGTGCGAGTCGGCTGGGAAAACACAAGCTTAACACGTCTTTCTTTATCTTTTTCATATCTGAATGTCTTTGTCGAGTTGGTTGGCATCATTCGCTCCTTTCTGTCTTTTCATTGTCCGCCTCCGCCCGAACAGATACGCACTAACCCACCTGAAATAAGGTAAAAGCCTTCTTTCCAACCCTTTGTACGAGACTCCTTTCTTCGTACAAATGCTCGTAGGCGAAAGAGACCTTCCTTTGCTCCTGTCGGCGGGATCAGCCAGTGTCCCCGTGTGTAAGGCCCTTTCCTGAAAGAGGTCGAATAGTTCCTGTCCCATTCATACTACTGTTGGCTTATGTGCTATGTCTAGCGGCTGGTGAATCCTACCCAGTATCGGAATTGGATTGGATATTTCCTCGGTTTCCGAGAAGGGTTTTACTGGCGACCGGACTCCCCTTCTCTGGAAGTCTAATGGTTTGGGGGACGTCGATTCCCTGGATTTTCTGGCTTCCCTTTCCCTTCAACCAGCCACTCTTTTAGTTCCCAAAATATATATAATCCAGAATCCTTTTAAGCGCCTTATCACGAAAGTGACCGAGCAAGCAGATGATGATGGTTCAGCCGGTAAGCTAGCAAGCTTACGAAATGAAGGAAGAGGAGACCCTTCTATTATAAGTTGAAAGCGAAGTCGATAGTCCTCGTATTGGTAATTATTATACGCTAAAAGTCTATATAAGATATAGAAGGAAAAATATGAGAAAATTCAATAAATAAAGAAAAAGAAGAAGGCCCTCTCCTTACAGTCAAGTGGCTTTCAGCTCCTCTCCTCGCGGCTCCCTGCGTTGATATTCGAGGAAGTAGCTCTCGACACGAGGGATATACAAGAAAGACCTGCTCTAGATCCCCAAGTCTCCATGGTCGTTCTTTTTAACATCTCTTTCTATTCTTCTAATGTAATGCTATCAGTCACCTCGTACTACCCCCCATTGCGCATCCTGTGTAACATCAAGGAAAGGGAAAGCTCATACTACCGCGGCGGGAGGTCGTCTCCCAACACATTCCCCCTATAGTTGATCTGCCACAGATTGAGGCATATCTTTTGGAGATGGTCACGTCAGCGGCGGCAAGTGGATCATTCATGCGCAGACTTAACTGAAAAAGAAAGATTCCCTTTTGTTACCGACCTTCTTCCCTTGACTGGTGTTTTAGGTCTTCTTATCCAAGAGGACACTTTAATCTTGCTTTAGAGGCCCGAATGCTTATCATTCTTGCCTTCTAAACTTCTTTATATCGAGGGATGAGGAACCATATTATCCTGCATTCCTTAAACCTATGTAGTGAGTCGTGTAGGTGGCGTGTTTAAATTAGGACCATACATTGGGATTCTTTTCCCCTCATCGCTAGCCAGTCGGGATGCTATCTCTCTTCTCCTTCGTCACTCAACCATCAAAATATGGTATATAATTAACAAACTCTTTTT